AAAGAGATCAAATTCGAGTTCGAACCAGTGGATAAGATAGATAAACAGAAATAGATAAACAGATAAGAACTAGGTTCGCATAATTCAGTAATTTCTGTTTGTTCTCCTAATTGATTGATTGCAATTAAACTCGGCCCAATCCTTTTCCTAAAAAAAAAGGATTGGGCCGAATAAAGAATGACCATCCTATACATTGTTGGATCCATAGGATTAATTATAGATCCTTGGGATTGGTGGATCATTTTCTATCCCGCAGTTTCAGGCTATAGATCAAGCCAAGGGGGGCTCCTCTCTACCTACCCTGTATATTGTCTTTTTCATTTCATGTTGCAATAGAAACTTATTATTTGATTATATGATACGAGATTATACGAGAATGAATTCTTCATTTTATTTATAGGTTTATAGTATAGGAAGAAACAACTATTTATCTTTTTATCTTTTCGATGAGAATTTTTTTGTACATGACATGAGAGAAACCTCTTTTTATATTTCTAATTGAGGATTCTAGATTCTATCATAATATATATATCAATATATATATTGATAGCGATACCCTGAATTCCCCCCAAAAAGAATCATTTCTTTCAATACTCACCCGTTGTTAGTTAACAATTCCAATGATTGGATCATATGCTTAATTCTGATAGGAAATAAAATAGTAAAATGATTATTCATCGAATGACTATTCATCTATTATATTTTCATCAAATAGGGAGCAAGAAGACTCTATGAAAAAGTGGTGGTTCAATTCGATGTTGTCTAAGGAGAAGTTAGAACATAAGTGTGGGCTAAGTAAATCAATGGATAGTCTTAATGCTGTTGGACATACCGGTGGAAGTGAAGAGCCCATTCTAAATGATACGGAGAATAACATTCCTAGTTGGAGTGATAGTGGTAGTTATAGTTTCAGAAATGTTGATTATTTATTTGATATCAGGGATATTTGGAGTTTTATCTCTGATAATACTTTTTTAGTTAGGGATGGTAATGGTGACAGTTATTCTGTATATTTTGATATTGAAAATCAGATTTTTGAGATTGACAATAATAGTTTTTTTCTGAGTGAACTAGAAATTTTTTTTTCCAATTATTTGAATAGTAGGTCTAAGAGTAACAATCACGACTATTATCATTATATGTATGATACTCAATCTAGTTGGAATAATCACATTAATAGTTGCATTGATAGTTATCTTCGTTTTGAAGTCAGTATTCATAGTGACACTTTCGGCGGTACCGACAATTACAGTGACAGTTACATTTCTAGTTTCATTTGTACTGAAGGCGTAAGCGGTAGTCAAAGCAGGAATTCTAGTATAAGAACTGGTGGTAACAACCGCGATTTCAATATAAGAGGAAGATCTAATGATTTTGATATAAATAAAAAATACAGAAATTTGTGGGTTCAATGCGAAAATTGTTATGGATTAAATTATAAAAAATTTTTTAGGTCAAAACTGAATATTTGTGAACAGTGTGGATATCATTTGAAAATGAGTAGTTCAGATAGAATCGAACTTTTGATTGATCTGGGCACTTGGGATCCCATGGATGAAGATATGGTCTCTATGGACCCCATTGAATTTCATTCAGAGGAGGAACCTTATAGAGATCGTATCGATTCTTATCAAAGAAGGACAGGTTTAACTGAAGCTGTTCAAACAGGCGTAGGTCAACTAAATGGTATTCCCATAGCAGTTGGGGTTATGGATTTTCAGTTCATGGGGGGTAGTATGGGATCCGTAGTAGGCGAGAAAATCACCCGTTTGATCGAGTATGCTACTAATCGATCTCTACCTGTCATTATTGTGTGTGCTTCTGGGGGAGCACGTATGCAAGAAGGAAGTTTGAGCTTGATGCAAATGGCTAAAATATCTTCTGCTTCATATAATTATCAATCAAATAAAAAGTTATTCTATGTATCAATCCTTACATCTCCTACAACTGGTGGAGTAACTGCCAGTTTTGGTATGTTAGGAGATGTTATTATTGCTGAACCCAACGCCTACATTGCTTTTGCGGGTAAAAGAGTAATTGAACAAACATTGAATAAAACAGTACCCGACGGTTCACAAGCGGCTGAGTATTCATTCCATAAGGGCTTATTTGACCCAATCGTACCGCGTAATCTTTTAAAAGGTGTTCTGAGTGAGTTATTTCAGCTGCACGGTTTCTTTCCTTTGAATAAAAACGCAAAAAAAAATATCGAAATAAAATGAAAATATAGAATAGAAGTGATTTCTATGTCTATCAAGAACTCCCATTTTTTACTTTTTTACTAGGAATCTTTGTTTGTTGGATTGAATTAGTTTAGTTAGAGTCGCGAACTTATAAAAAACTTGTTAATTTTAATAAAAAACCTTTTCTTTTATTATATTAGAAAGATAGAAAGAATAAAAGAAAAGGATGGGGGAATAAGAAAATTTCTTAAACTTAAAGCGGATTATCATATATATTTGTCTAAAAAGATGAATAGGTACACTTCATTTAGTTCTCATTCCTTGCACTTATTAACTACTTAAATATTAATATTATTTAGAATAGTTTCTATATAATAGAGATACTTATCATAAGATATCTTTATAATAGGTACAAATATTAAATCGAGGTACCCATTCTATGACAGATCTTAACTTACCCTCTATTTTTGTCCCTTTAGTGGGCCTAGTATTTCCTGCGATTGCAATGGCTTCTTTATTTCTTCATGTCCAAAAAAATAAGATTGTCTAGATCCGATGGGACCAAATTTCATCAATTTATTTCAACACTGAATAATAATACAGATATTTGTTTAGTGTAATATGGGACAATATGTGGCTTTTTCCGAACACAAACGAAAGAACTGTTATGCATGCGGATACATGATATCCGCATAAATGTATGTATATGATATGCGGGTATATCTGGTTAAAAATGATCGGCGAATATTTTTATAATAGAAAGTATATGTATCTAAATAGAAAGTATATGTATCTAACCAATTATTCCTAATGGTTCATATCAGACTAGTGCTAGTTGATGAAAGTTACTTCGGCATCATGAAAAGTAAAGTCAAATTTTTTCTCAATTCCAATCGAATGCAACTGGATCTAGTATAGTATGAACTGGCGATCAGAACATATATGGATAGAACTTATAACAGGGTCTCGAAAAGCAAGTAATTTTTGCTGGGCCTGTATCCTTTTTTTAGGCTCACTAGGATTCTTAGTGGTTGGAACTTCTAGTTATCTTGGTAGGAATCTGATACCTGGATTTCCATCTCAGCAAATCATTTTTTTTCCACAAGGAATCGTGATGTCTTTCTATGGGATCGCGGGTCTATTCATTAGTTCATATTTGTGGTGCACAATTTCATGGAATGTAGGTAGTGGTTATGACCGATTCGATAGAAAAGAAGGAATAATGTGTATTTTTCGTTGGGGATTCCCTGGAATAAATCGTCGCATCTTCCTTCGCTTCTTTATGAAAGATATCCAATCAATCAGAATGGAAGTTAAAGAGGGTCTTTTTCCTCGTCGTATTCTTTATATGGAAATCAGAGGCCAAGGAAACATTCCCTTGACTCGTACTGATGAGAATTTGACTCCGCGAGAAATTGAGCAAAAAGCTGCTGAATTGGCCTATTTCTTGCGCGTACCAATTGAAGTATTTTGAAATGAACCGAACGAAGAATGAATGTTTTCTCCACATAATAAAGGGAGCTTGCTAATTTCCTTTTTTTTTAATACAATTGAAGTTTCCTCAAACTGTTCATTCGAGAAAAACATGTTAGATTCCATTTCCTCGTTCCGTTGACGCAACAACCCGCTAGAATAAAACAAAAGCTGGGGAACGTATATGGAACAACTACAACTATTCCAACTATAATATAATAAATATAATAAACTATAATAAGAATACATTTTTTCTATACCAAAACCTTTTTGTATGCGTATTTGTATGCGTATAGGGCCCAACTCAATTCTTTTATACTAGTAAAAAGTCTAATAAGTCTAATTAAGTATGAATTCATCAAATATCCGAATATGTATTTCGTAATACAGAATTAATCCTTTTAGGTTAAGCCTCAGATTTTGAACTGATACCGTATTCCTGTGCTGTGGTTAGACGGTGCAACATTTCGAAATAATTAATGGAATTGATCCGAGAGGGTTTTTCGAGTATTTATTGAAAGGAATAAATGAAGATGAAATTCGTTCGAATTTTCCCAATTGAGATACCCGGAAATCCAATTTACTTAATTTATTACTTAATTTATAATTTATTTACTTTTTATATATTAGAAATCTATTTCTCTATCTATTTATTTCTCATTTTTTTTCATCCGAAAAAGGACCCTTATTTTATTTCTATATTCCTTAATTCCTTCTGGATCTAAGGAGTCAATTATTATACAAAAATGGGAATAGATCCATGGGTTCCATACCTTGTTATAGAACTTGTGCTTTAGAGAAACATCAGATCAGATAGAGTTGACAAATGAAGCAGTTCATTAACAATTCACAGATAAAAAAAATGAAAAAAAAGAAAGCATTGATTTCCCTCCCATATCTTGCATCTATAGTATTTTTGCCCTGGTGGGTCTCTCTCTCATTTCAAAAAAGTCTCGAACCTTGGATTATTAATTGGTGGAATACTAGGCAATCCGAAACTTTTTTGAATGATATTCAAGAGAAAAATGTTCTAGAAAAATTCCTAGAATTAGAAGAACTATTCTTGTTGGATGAAATGATAAAAGAATACCCAGAGACGCATATACAAAATATACAAAAGCTTCGTATAGGAATACACAAGGAAACGATACAATTGGTCAAAACACACAATGAATATCATTTCCATATCATTTTGCATTTTTCGACAAATATAATATGTTTCGCTATTTTAAGCGGTTATTTTATTCTGGGTAATGAAGAACTTGTCATTCTTAATTCTTGGGTTCAGGAATTCTTCTATAACTTAAATGACACAATAAAAGCTTTTTCGATTCTTTTAGTTACTGATTTATGGATTGGATTTCACTCGACCCATGGTTGGGAACTAATGATTGGTTCGATCTACAATGATTTTGGATTGGCTCATAACGACCAAATTATATCTGGTCTTGTTTCCACTTTTCCAGTTATTCTAGATACAATTGTGAAATATTGGATCTTCCGTTTTTTAAATCGCGTATCTCCTTCGCTTGTAGTCATTTATCATTCAATGAATGAATGAAGAACTTATTTGATCTCCTGATATCAATCCAAATTTTTCTTCGCGCATAAAGAAAGCATTTTCCATTTGACTTATTCTTTCTTTATACTTCTACCTCTTCAAGGTATTTGTCCTATTTCAATAGAATTATTTCAGTACAATGGCAGACTCGTGGATAGGGAACTATACTAGCTACCTATCTAATTTATTGTATAAATTCCTGGATGAATGATTGGATCATGCAAAATAGAAATACTTTTTCTTTTTCTTGGGTAAAGGAACAGATCACTCGATCTATTTCTGTATCGATCATGATATATGTAATAACTCGAACATCTATTTCAAATGCGTATCCCATTTTTGCGCAGAAAGGTTATGAAAATCCACGAGAAGCAACTGGGCGAATTGTATGCGCCAATTGCCATTTAGCTAATAAGCCTGTGGATATTGAAGTTCCGCAAGCTGTACTTCCTGATACTGTATTTGAAGCAGTTGTTCGAATTCCTTATGATATGCAACTGAAACAAGTTCTTGCTAATGGTAAAAAAGGGGCTTTGAATGTAGGGGCTGTTCTTATTTTACCCGAGGGATTCGAATTAGCCCCCCCCGATCGTATTTCCCCCGAGGTGAAAGAAAAGATAGGAAATCTGTCTTTTCAAAGTTATCGTCCCAATAAAAGAAATATTCTTGTAATAGGTCCTGTTCCAGGTCAGAAATATAGTGAAATCGTCTTTCCCATTCTTTCCCCCGACCCTGCTACGAAGAAAGACGTTCACTTCTTAAAATATCCCATATATGTAGGTGGGAATAGGGGAAGGGGTCAGATTTATCCTGATGGGAGCAAGAGTAACAATACAGTCTATAATGCTACATCCGCGGGTATAGTAAGCAGAATAGTACGCAAAGAAAAAGGAGGATATGAAATAATCATCGTTGATGCATCGGATGGACACCAAGTGGTTGATATTATACCTCCAGGACCAGAACTTCTTGTTTCAGAGGGTGAATCCATCAAGCTTGATCAACCATTAACAAGCAATCCTAATGTAGGGGGATTTGGTCAGGGAGATGCCGAAATAGTGCTTCAAGATCCATTACGCGCCCAAGGCCTTTTGTTTTTCTTGGCATCCGTTATTTTGGCACAAATTTTTTTGGTTCTTAAAAAGAAACAGTTTGAAAAGGTTCAATTATACGAAATGAATTTCTAGATCCAGAGATTCCTTACCATCAAGTTGGTAAAAAACGCGGAATTCTTGTCGATCAATACAATTAAATATATATGATCAAAAAATTCTGTAAATCCCTTTGCTTGCTTTGTTTATACTATTTTTTCGGGATGTATGGAATTCTTTACTTGTATCTCATTCCTAGCACTAGACAATAGGCATACAAAAACAAAGGAAGAGGAGACAGGGCAAGGACGGGATAAATGAAAGGAAGGGTACTGGATTATAAGTCTTACTAATCTTCTATTCGACACAAGAAAAAGGACTTTGTACCCTTTCTTGTGTCGTCTTGTATCGAAATAATAATGATTTTTTTCTTGTTCGCCAAAGATTACTATTTCTTCGTTTCCGGGTCTATCGGAATTCCTTTGTTTAGATTCATAAGAAGTAGTAGACAAACAAAAAGGGTTAGGGGGGGTAATTCATCGAGCAAACGAAACTTTTTCTATTATTCAATTAACTTCAACGTAGAATAGCACTTTTTTATAAAAGAAAAAGAAAAATTATTCAAACAAAAAAATTGACTTTAACTCTTTTTATTGAGATTTTATTGAGAAGCGGATTAGATTTTCTTTTTACGCATACCCCAATCCTTTTTCTTTCATCACCTTTTTTATTTTATCTTTTTTTTTATAGAGTAAGGTTCTATTAGTTTAGTATGGAAATGATTTGCAGGATGTCTCATCCGTTTAAATCCATATAATTATCCAGAAAATCGCTTGATTCCTTCTTGTTGCTTCTCGTAAGAGTTAATATTATATTATGGAGGAACGACAGAGCCTATAAATCAATCAATAGAAATAGATTCAATTCCGTTGTTCAAAAACATCATAAGAAACAAAGGAATAAAGTGGTTTGAAAGATCAGAGCAAAGGATCCATTTTGTCATTTCTACGAAAATTTTGATTATGTTGACTGGATAACTTTCCTATTTGTATGTTATGGAATAGATCAAAGTCTCATCTCGCTCTAAGAGTAAGCACTCAGCGGTACCTTACGCCTTTCTTTTATTATAGGCGTAAGGTACCGCTGAGTGCTTACTTTTTCATGTCTACAATCCAGTTCATCTGATTACTAC